ACACGAAATGTACGCCGTGGTGGAAAAATATGGGTACGTATATTTCCAGACAAACCGATTACAGCGAGACCTGCCGAGACACGTATGGGTTCGGGGAAAGGATCCCCCGAATATTGGGTAGCTGTTGTTAAACCGGGTCGAATACTTTATGAAATGGGTGGAGTAACAGAACATATAGCTAGAAGGGCTATTTCAATAGCAGCATCCAAAATGCCTATACGGACTCAATTCATTATTTCGAGATAAAGGATAAATAAAGTAGAACCAATAGAAATGAGTCTTGGAAAATTGCAATTTTTTTATTTTAGACAAAGAATATTTCTTTTTTTCTTCGTCCTTTGCATTGAAAGAACAGATTTCAAAATGATATGATTCAACCTCAAACCCATTTAAATGTAGCAGATAACAGCGGGGCTCGAGAATTGATGTGTATTCGAATCATAGGAGCTAGCAATCGTCGATATGCTCATATTGGTGATGTTATTGTTGCTGTGATCAAAGAAGCAGTACCAAATATGCCCCTAGAAAGGTCAGAAGTCGTCAGAGCTGTAATTGTGCGTACCTGTAAAGAACTCAAACGTGACAATGGTATGATAATACGATATGATGACAACGCTGCAGTTGTTATTGACCAAGAAGGAAATCCAAAAGGAACTCGAATTTTTGGCGCGATCGCCCGGGAGTTGAGACAATTAAATTTTACTAAAATAGTCTCATTAGCTCCCGAGGTATTATAAGATCGTGATATGTTTAAAGCGGGGTATTTGAAAGAAATAGATTAAGAAATAGATTGTATCTCACGTATATACCTTTATTAATTACTCATAAACAAACAAATTAAGTAAAAAAAAAGAAAAGCATGTTGATTATATCAAATTTTGAGTCACTAACAATTATAGTTAATCATGGGTAGGGACACTGTTGCTGAGATAATAACCTCTATACGAAATGCTGATATGGATAAAAAAAGAGTGGTTCGAATAACATCTACTAATATTACCGAAAATATCGTTAAAATACTTTTACGAGAAGGTTTTATCGAAAATGCGAGAAAACATCGAGAAAACAACAAATATTTTTTGGTTTTAACGCTGCGACATAGAAGGAACAGGAAAGGGCCCCATAGAAATATTTTTAATTTAAAACGGATCAGTCGACCCGGTCTACGAATTTATGCTAACTCTCAACGAATTCCTCGAATTTTAGGTGGGATGGGGATTGTAATTTTTTCTACTTCTCGAGGAATAATGACAGACCGAGAGGCTCGACTAGAAGGAATCGGTGGAGAAATTTTGTGTTATATATGGTAATCTTTTTAATATACAAATTAGATTCGAAACTTACTATTTTTAATTGTAAAAAAAAAAAGAAAAGGAACGAGTTGTCTAATATTGTTCCTCCTCCATTAGTTGATACTTCAAGGGGGCTTTACCTGGAATGAAAGAACAAAAATGGACTCATGAAGGTTTAATTACCGAATCGCTTCCCAATGGCATGTTCCGGGTTCGTTTAGATAATGAAGATCTGATTCTAGGTTATGTTTCAGGAAAGATCCGACGCAGTTTTATCCGGATACTACCAGGAGATAGAGTCAAAATTGAAGTAAGTCGTTATGATTCAACCAGAGGACGCATAATTTATCGACTCCGCAACAAGGATTCAAAGGATTAAGTGATTTTTTAACTTGAACATTCCTTTCGCGAGAATATGATTCAAGATGCAAAATCTAAAGAAACTTATTTTCTTCCAACCAAGAAGTAGATTCAAATTTAAGATAAGGAATGACAAATATGAAAATAAGAGCTTCTGTTCGTAAAATTTGTGACAAATGTCGACTAATCCGCAGGCGAGGGCGAATTATAGTAATTTGTTCCAACCCGAGACATAAACAAAGACAGGGATAATCAGACTCGCTAAAGCAAGTGATACATAAATAAGGAATCTTTTTTAACATGAAATGGATATATCCATATATCTCTGACTCATATTTATGAGATGATAAAATATGGCAAAAGCTATACCGAGAGTTGGTTCACGTAAGAACGGACGTATTAGTTCACGTAAGAGTGCGCGTAGAATACCAAAGGGAGTTATTCATGTTCAAGCAAGTTTTCATAATACCATTGTCACTGTTACAGATGTACGGGGTCGAGTGGTTTCTTGGTCCTCCGCCGGTACTTGTGGATTCAGAGGTACGAGAAGAGGGACACCATTTGCTGCTCAAACCGCAGCAGCAAATGCTATTCGTACAGTAGTGGATCAAGGTATGCAACGAGCAGAAGTCATGATAAAAGGTCCCGGCCTCGGGAGAGACGCAGCGCTTCGAGCTATTCGTAGAAGTGGTATAGTATTAACTTTCGTACGAGATGTAACTCCTATGCCACATAATGGCTGTAGACCTCCCAAAAAAAGACGTGTGTAGAAATGTCTATTGAAGAACTTTGAAGAAAAACAAGAGAAATAAATGATTCAATGATCTAATCAAATATTATTACTATGG